GGTATTGTAATGTAGCAGGTGAATCCGCCATTTCAGCTACTACAATAGTGTATTCCATGGCCCCCTCTTCATGGAAAGTAGTTACTACTTGAGCCACGGAGGATGCTCTTTGACCGATAGCTACATAAACACATATTACATCTTGCCCTTTTTGATTGAGAATTGTATCTGTGGCTACTGCTGTTTTGCCAGTCTGTCTGTCCCCAATAATTAACTCTCGCTGACCGCGCCCTATGGGGATCATCGAATCGATAGCAATAAGCCCTGTTTGAAGGGGTTCATATACGGAACGCCTGGAAATTATACCCGGAGCAAGAGATTCAATTAAGCGAGATTCCGAAGCTACAATTTCGCCTCTCCCATCAATAGGTTTAGCCAGAGCATTTATAACACGACCCAAGTAAGCCTCGCTCACGGGTATCTGAGCAATTCTTCCTGTTGCTTTTACAAAACTTCCCTCTTGTATCATCAACCCATCGCCCATTAATACAATCCCAACATTTTTGGATTCCAAATTCAGAGCAATACCCCTAGTCCCTTCTGCAAATTCGACTAATTCACCTGACATTATTCCACCAAGACCTATAATACGAGCAATCCCATCCCCCACTTGAATTACGCGACCGATATTCTCAATCCCTACTTTCCTATTATATTGTTCAATACGTTCGCGGAGAATTTTATGAATTTCGTCGACTCGAAGGGTTGCCATTAGTGTTTCTTGACTCTTTTTTTTCGGAAGCAAGGGGAAAAATAATGCCTAAATTCTAAACGAAAGTAGAAGTTCAAGGCCTAATTAATTTAATTATTTCTTTGATTCTATGGCCCCGAGAATGCCAATATTAGCACGAATCGTACGGAAATGTAACTCGGTATTCAAACAACTATTCAGAGTTCCTAGAGCTCCTTGTACGGCCTGTTGGAAAACCCGTTGTCGGACCTGATTCATCGCCCTTTGTTTTTCAAAATAAAGGATTTCGTTTTTAGACTTTTCTAATTGTTCCAAACTAATAGAAGTAGCATTAATCAAATTTGTTTTTTCTCGTTCTATCTCAGAGTATCCATTCATTCGATACTCATCTGCTTCTAGTTCGACTTTCTGTAATCGAACCCGAGCTTTTTCGAGCTGCTCAATGGTCCCTCTACGCAATTCTTCCGAATTTCGAATAGTACTCAAGATTCTCTGTTTTCGATTATCTAATAAATCTTTTAATGAAAGTAGATTATCTTGCTATTAAGTTTACAATTTTTATGATCTCTTCCCGAACCAAACATGAATCTTTCGATTCATTTGGCTCTCACGCTCCTTTTTTTTTTTTGCTATGGCTATTTCCATATCTTTTTTTTTATGTAATGAGCCTATCCTCTATCTTCTCTTTTCTGCTTATATTTCAATATACCGAAACCCATATTAAGAATATAAGACTAGATAAATATTAAGAGGACTCTTCCGCCTAGATAAAAATCTATCATGGTCAGCAAAGTTGTTTCTTTATTTGTATTTGCCCTTTAGTTAATAATTTCAATTTCATTAAGAAAAACTAACTAAATAAATGGAAAATGAAAATTGATAGAATTCTTTTTTTTTCTTCAAATCCAAAAAATTTCTCTTTTTTTTTATTTTATACATAGGTCGTCGATTCGGCATTGGATAAAAAAGGGCAGGGTGCCCTTCTAGTAAATAGTTCAAACCATTTTATCGATATGAGTGTTTTATATCAGATAAATTCTACATTAGCTATTTCCCGTTTAAAGCATTTCGGTACTAATACTAATATAGTTGTAGAAAGAGTACCCCTTTTTGCCTGGACTTCAAGCAGTTTAGCTTTAACCGTGTTAATGGTCTCACATTATTGGTCTATAGAGAATCAAAGTTGATTTACCAATGAGTCGCGAAATGCTATGGTTCTTCCATATGATTTCTGAATTTATTCAGAAGTAATTCGTCGAGATCGTGCACCTTTTTCTTATTTATCCAAAAAATACTAAAATATTTTTTAGTATTTTTTTTTTTAGTATTTTTTGGATAAATAAGAAAAAATATTTTAAAGTGCAGCCGGATAGATCCAATCTATTCTTGAAATAGACAACTCGCACACACTCCCTTTCCAAAAAAAATCAATACACCAACCACTACAGTTAGATTTATTAGATTTGTTGCTAAAATATCGGTATTAAGCCCGAAACTCCCAGCGGATGGCCAGTGAGCTAAAAAAACGAAAGAATGGGTTACATTTTTCATATGCTCTCCTCTTATAGATAGGACGAACAAAGAGCAAAGTTTTTCGATCACTTACTTCGCTCGCCCTTTTTTGATCGGTTTTTTTAATGTAATTTTTTTTAATGCAATTTTTAATGCAAATAGATTCAATCTAATAATTTCTTTTAGATTAAGTCTTAGGTCTCGTTTGACCTGTGAAAGACTCCTTTGTTGAAATGTTCCAAAAATTCCTAAAATAAAAGGAAAAAGACTTTCCACTGTCCTAAACTAAGGACGGGAAGGAAGAAGGCGAGCATATCCTCTAAATTGATCATCCTCAAATCAGCCCTTCCTGGGGTGGGGTATTGTCTGTCCCGATAAATAGGTAATTCCAGGAGTAATAAATAGGAGTAAAGTATTGATATAATTGGAATTGCAGAAGCAAATACCAATTTACTAAAAAAAGAAAAAAGTATCCAATCTAAAGGACTCATTTTGTTTTTTAGGATTAAACAAAAGGGTTCGCAAATAAAAGCGCTAGTGCCACAACTAGTCCATAAATTGTTAAAGCTTCCATAAAAGCTAGACTAAGCAATAAAGTACCTCGTATTTTACCTTCTGCTTCTGGCTGTCTCGCAATACCTTCTACAGCTTGTCCTGCAGCAGTACCTTGACCAACTCCAGGCCCAATAGAAGCAAGCCCTACGGCCAATCCAGCAGCAATAACGGAAGCAGCAGCAATTAGTGGATTCATGGTGAGTTCCTCGTGTCAAAAAAAAAAAGAAATGGTTAAGGATACAATCAACCAAGAAATTCTTACTTCTAAGCTCTATTGGGGAGAAGTAACTAAAAAGTACAAATTGAAATGATAATCTGAATTGTCCGAACTACTTCGAGATCTCATTTTTAGTTTCTAATCGTTAGAGGTTTGTGTAAATCCATATGATTCTCATTATTCTATTTCTCTTTCTTTCCAACCAACCACTCTTTCATTCCATTCTTCTTTCTTTACTCTTCGATATCCTTGAGTTCCTATTTTTTCCCCTATCATCTAATCCATAATAAAAGACGAAATAGAGGAAGAACCCCTATTGAAATCGACCTAATCCAAATCCAATAGGAATTAAATCAAGATATACAATTGATAACAATATGCTGCATAGAACTGGATATGGAATCCAATTCCATATAGAGGGAATTCGATATATCGGATTAGATAATGAATCCAACTTAGGAATATATAATATCCCATATACATTTGTTTCTTCTATTTTGCGTATTTTCTCATTTTCTATTGATGAATCGGATTCTAAAATCATTCCTTAAAAACCCGCACAAAAGATGACTGGACTTATAGACATTAAGGATATAGATCTAGCCTGACTCCGCCCCCCTTAATGCATATATACTTTGACAATTCCGTAATATAGTCTATTCTCTCTCCTACAACTCTAGGTTGTATATTCATACGCATTTCTAACTATTTAATTTAGTTTTCCAACCAAGCGGATTATCTGGAACCATGCATGAATTGAGCTAAGCTAAAAAAAAAGACTATTTTGAAAACTAGTCAATTCAATGATGACCTTCCATGGATTCACCTATATAGGCTGCGGCTAACGTTGCAAAAATAAGAGCTTGAATACCGCTTGTAAATAATCCAAGAAACATGACCGGTATAGGGACTACTAAGGGGACTAAAGAAACAAGAACAACAACGACTAATTCATCCGCCAATATATTACCGAAAAGTCGAAAACTAAGCGATAATGGTTTTGTGAAATCTTCTAGGATGTTAATTGGTAAAAGAATTGGAGTTGGTTTAATATATTTCTCGAAATAACTCAATCCTTTTTTGCTAAGACCCGCATAAAAATATGCCGCTGATGTGAGTAAAGCTAAAGCAACAGTAGTATTTATATCATTCGTGGGTGCTGCTAATTCCCCATGGGGTAACTGTATAATTTTCCAAGGTAAAAGAGCACCCGACCAATTCGAAACAAAAATAAAAAGGAACATAGTTCCAATAAAGGGAACCCAGGGACCATATTCTTCTCCAATCTGAGTTTTGCTCAAGTCTCGAATAAACTCAAGCACATATTCGAAGAAATTCTGACCGTCGGTCGGGATGGTTTGTGGATTCCGAACAGCTATGATAACTGAACCTAGCAAGATAGTAATTACGACCCAAGAAGTGATGAGTACTTGGGCATGAATTTGGAAACCTCCTATTTGCCAATAGAAGTGTTGGCCTACTTCTACACCCGATATATCATATAACCCCTTGAGTGTTTTAACGGAACATGGTATAATATTCATATTGTCCTCTGATAAAAATTGAACTTCAAAAAAGGAATTCTTTTGATTCAACCATCTCTTTCTCAACTCAGCAACTTGAAGTATTAATCTTATATTTAGGATACCAAGAAATCACATCAGATGATAATATATATCAATACCCTCTAATATATATCAATATTCCCCTTCTTTTATCTATGCAAAACAAAAAAGAATAGTAAGTGATCCCATAAATCTACGCAGTTACCCAAGAATGAACTATTCTTCTTAATCAACGATTTCTTATATAGAGAGAACGGCCCTCACAAATTGCAAATACTAATTTGTTAAGAATCAATCGAATTGAAGTCATAGTGTCATCGTTGGCTGGAATCGATATATTTGCGAGATCTGGGTCACAATTTGTATCGACTAAAGAAATAGTAGGAATCCCCAAAATGGCACATTCCCGAAGAGCTATATACTCTTTTTGCTGATCAAGGACGATCACAATGTCCGGCAACCTCGTCATATATTTGATCCCGCCGAGATATCTTTGCAAGGTAGATAATTTTCTCTTCAAGATTGCCACATCTCTTTTTGGGAGATGGTGGAATTTTCCCATCTTTTCTTCTGCTCTTAAGTCTCTAAATTGAGAAAGTCTAGTTTTCGTAATCGACCAATTCGTTAACATACCACTGAACCACTTTTTATTAACATAATGACAACGAGCCCTTATTGCAGCTGATGCTACTAAATCCGCTGCTCTTTTTTTGGTACCAACAATTAAGAAGCTTTTTCCCTGACTTGCTGCATCAAAAACTAAATCACAAGCTTCTGATAAAAAACGAGCCGTTCTAGCGAGATTTGTAATATGAGTACCTTTACGCTTTGCCGAGATGTAAGGGGCCATTTTAGGATTCCATTTCTTAATACCATGACCAAAATGAACTCCCGCTTCTATCATCTCTTTCAAATTGATGTTCCAATATCTTCTTGTCATTTTTTCCACACTTCCTTTTGATTTTTTCTTTTTTTTTTTTCATCCTACCATTCCATTACGGAATTTTTTTCTTTTTTTTTGAAAATTAAGAAAGAGCCGAAATAGCTTGAAATAAATAATAATTGTTCCGATGTAACCTTCCACTGAGAATTGGCCATTGATACATGGTATAAACGTAACCTTAATGAATTAACTGACTTCTTTTACTTATTAACTTATTAAAATAAAATAAAAATCTAAAATCTGACCTGTTAGTGTTCTAAGGTCAAAAGTCTAGTTTAAATAAAAAAATCTGCTTTATGTATCCTTAAATCGTATAAATGGGGGTAAATGGGGGTTCTGATGTCTCATAGAAATTGTTTGTTACATCAGAATCAGAAGAAACTAATTCTGTATGGAGAAACAAAATATCTCTCATTTCCGACGCGAATAGATTTTTTTTTTGAATTTCGAAATAAAGGTTCTTGTCTTGTGGGGAATGATGCACAAATTTTTGGAATCCGGTACCAACAGGTATAATCCCCCCCAGAACTACGTTTTCTTTCAGGCCTTTCAACCAATCAATACGACCTCGTAGGGCAGCTTTTGCTAAAACTCGAGCAGTTTCTTGAAAACTTGCTTCAGATATGAAACTTTGGGTATTCAGGGAAGCCCTTGTTATTCCCAATAAGATTGCCCGATAATAGACCGATTCATCCAAAGCTCGTCCTGCTCGTTCTGCTCGTAATAGTCCGATTAATTCCCCAGGTGAAAAAACATTAGACATTCCATCTTCGGAAACCCGCACTTTTGATGTTACTTGGCGTATAATAATCTCTATATGTCTATTATGGATCTGTACCCCTTGGGATCGATAAACCTTTTGGATCTTATTAACCAAAGAGATACGACTTTGGGCTATGGTTAGCTCAGCTCCAATCAAGAATCCCCAGGGGACCCCAAGAATTCTTGGTATACGCTCATTCCAATCCTCAATTCTCCTTTCGAGATTCGGCGATAGTGAATCAATTGAACGCGCTTCAAAGATTTGTTCTACTTTTGGAAGACCTTGCGTTATGTCACTAGATCTCGATTTTTCATATATAAACGTAACTAACCTATCTCCTTTGTAAAGGATTTCTCCATAATGACCATGAACAGTTGCTCCTGTAGTGGCCAAATAAGGCTTAGCTGCTCTTATAACAAAGGAATCAATATTAACAATGCAAATTTGACCAGATTTTTTTATGTGCGATTTAAATAGACATACATTTTCGCAAATAAATTGTCCAAGGTGAATTATTGCCAATGTCTCCTCCCAAGAATCATGATGGAGAAAGTGCCAATTCAAATGGAATGGATCCAACATGATGTTACTATCGAAATTCGAAATCCTTTGATTTTCATCTATTAAAGAGTATTTAAGCCCTTGAAGTACTTGGAGGGTTTGTTTCAAATTGTCAAGGAACAAATATTTTTTTAACAGGATCTGATTATGCGTTAGTAAATAGTAAGATGAAGAAAAATTCGATATACTAGGTACAATAGCGGCTAAGGGCCCAAAAATATCTCGAATAGGAATTCTAGGATTCGATTCTTTTACCGCATTGGGATATTTCGAATTCTTGAATAAACCAATTCGAGAACAGTTGTATGCCGACAAAATCATCAAAGATTGGTATTCTTTATTTCGATTCAACAAGGTGCCAATAGCTTCTTGATGTTGGCTAAGTGATTGAATCTTCGCCTTGGAATAAAAGGAATTGGTGCGATCTAACCTATTATTGGGAATCGGTCCTGCACTTGTCCTATCATACCTTCTTCGTGTATACGAAATAGTGGACTTGACTAACTCAATTCTTAGGAAATCGCGAATCAGATCATTTGCTCTTACCTCAACAAGGGAAGCACGAGCCTCCTCTTTTTCTTCTTGTTCCCAATTCACTACTAAGCAAGTTCGAACAAATTGACTATTCGTATGATAAATTCTTTGAGTTAACTTGCTATTTTCATGAGAAATAAAATTGACAAGTCGAAGTTGGAAATTATCCTCTTCTTGCAAGAGATCTTGCGGGAAAAGTGTTGCTAAATTTCTCCCTTCGTCCATTTCATATGCGACTGCAGGTCGAACCGAAACAAAATACTTTTCCTTGCTCTTGAGAATTTTTTTCCGTTGAACATAGACCCAATTTTTCCTTTTTTTTGATTCCTTAGAATCTTTCTTTTCTCTTTCTGGTGGTATCAAACTACCACCTAATATCTTATCCGCCTCTTCAGGAAAATGAATATCTCCGGAAAAGATTTTGAGTTCCGTATGGCTTTTTTTTCTCTTCACTCGGACCAATCCACCTAGTCGACTTCTTGTATTTTTTGTGAGTTGTGTATCCACTCCAATGATACTATTATCAAGTACCTTTAGGGATGAGGATCTCGGCAAGATATGCAGTTCTTGAAGAATGAAAAAAAACCGATTTAGTTCTTTTTGGTATTTTAGACTAAATTCTTTTGTTCCTCGATGCTCAATCAAACCCTCTTTTTTTAAGATGGAATCCTCCTCTGGGCTCCCGTATTCGTCCTCTGAGTCTTCTTCTGAGTCTTCCTCTAAAGTCCCATATTCGTCCTCTGAGCCTTCCTCCGGGCTCCCATATTCGTCCTCTGAGTCTTCCTCTAGAGTTCCATATTCGTCCTCTCGGGTTCTATATTTGTTCTCTGGGCTCCCATATTCGTCTTCTGAGTCTTTCTCTCCAATCCTATATTCATCCTCTAGGATCCCATATTCGTCTTCTAGGGCTTCATATTCGTCCTCTAGGATCCCATATTCATCTTCTAGGGTTTCATATTCGTCCTCTCGAGTCCTATATTCGTCTTCTAGGGTTTCATATTCTTCCTCTCGGGTCCTATATTCGTCTTCTAGGGTTTCATATTCTTCCTCTCGGGTCCTATATTCGTTCTCTGGGCTCCCATATTCGTCCTCTGAGTCTTCCTCTCGAGTCCTATATTCGTCCTCTAGGGTCCTATATCTAAATTTAACAATTCCTGAACCTTTTTTATCTTTTCTGTATCGTGGATCGTCAAAATAAGCAAAAATAGTATTTCTACGTAAAACACCCATAAAGGGTATTTCAATCGAAATCCCCAAACAGGATATTAGTTCTTTCTCTTGTTCTTGATGATATTGTAATGGAATGACGAACCCATTTCTTCGCTTTTTCGCCAACAAATCCGAATTATCTTGAAGAATAGAAGGATAGACAAAATTCCAATGGCCATTGGCCATGATTCGATCCGGCGTTGAATAATCAAGAATTTCCCTATCTTTTTTACCAAAAGTATCCAACAGTCTATGTCTTACTTGATCATTAGCCATTGAGAGGTCAAAGAGATATCTTCCGTCAACAGAAAAAGAATAAGTATTCATTTGATCTTGATCCTTGTGGAGCGAAAAAGACGCTATACTGGATCTGCACATACTTACTGACAATATCCATAAATGGCTTGTTTTTGGTAATCGACGAAGATTACCATATTGATATTCGGGCGCATGGTAAACATCAGTACTCCAGTGCATTTCCCCGTCTGATTCGGAATAAATATGCTTTTGTACTTTTTCTTTAAAATGCAAAGTGGACGTTCCGGCACGAATCTCCGCAATTACTTGTTCGGATTCTACATATTGATCATTTTGCACTAGAATCAAGCTTTTTGAGGGAATATTCACACTATATAGAATATCCTGACTCTGAATAGTTACATGCAAGTCTATATAACATAGAAAAGCAGGCTGCCCATGACGGGTACGTGTGGGGTGAACCAAATCTTCATTGAATTGGATTTTTCCATTCGAAGGGGATCGTACAAGGTCGGCAGTACCCCCTGTGAATACTCCGCCAGTATGAAAAGTTCTTAATGTTAGTTGAGTCCCTGGCTCCCCAATTGATTGACCTGCAATAATACCTACGGCTTCCCCCAATTCGACCAGATCGCCATGAGTGGGACTCCGACCATAACATAATTGACAGATCCAAGATGTGCTCCGGCAAGTAAAGGGGGTTCTAATATATATTGGTTGTGCTCGAAATGGTTGTGCTCGAAAGGCAGTTATGAATCGATTGACTAATCCAATTCCAATATCTTGATTTCGAGCGGCAATGCATCGTGAACCAATATATATATCGTCTGCTAATACACGACCAATTAGTGTTTGGACAAAAAGTTTTTCCGTCATCCCATTTTGAGGACTCAAAGAAATACCTTGGATAGTACCACAATCTCTTCTACGCACAATAATATGTTGAACTACTTCAACAAGTCTACGTGTAAGATATCCAGCATCCGCTGTTCGTACAGCAGTATCTACAACCCCTTTGCGGGCTCCGTAGCAGGAAATTATATATTCTGTCAAAGAAAGTCCCTCGCGTAAATTGCTTTGAATAGGTAAATCAATCATTTGTCCTTGAGGATCCGCCATTAATCCTCTCATACCTACTAATTGGTGTACCTGAGATGCATTTCCTCTGGCTCCTGAAAAAGACATTAGATAGACTGGATTAGAAGGATCCGTTATCCGAAAATTCGAATTCATTTCTTGTTTCAAATATTCACTTGTAGCATACCATATCTCAACGGATTGGCGTAATTTTTCTACCGCGTGTACAGCCCCATAATAATAGTGTTTCTCCAAAAGAAAACTCTGTTGTTCCGCGTCTTGCACTAACCATCCCTTAGATGGTATTGTTAAAAGATCTTCGATTCCTAGTGAAATCGATGTAGTAGTGGCTTGATGAAAGCCCAGAGTCTTTATTTGATCCAGTATATGGGATGTATATCCCATTCCGAAATGATCTATTAATCTGCTAATAAGTCGTTTCATAGCAGTTCCGTCTATCTCTTTATTATGAAAGACCAGATTGGCCCGTTCCGCCATACATAAGTACCCCCTTTTTCGGCTGAGTAGGATTCGACAATTGCTGAGTAGGATTCGACAATGGGCCTGAGTCAGTGATTCGAAAATTTAATTAACTTCCTTTCCTTAATCTCAATCTGGATTCGCGCGGCAAAAATGATGATACTAGCGAAATCGGAATGCCCCCCGAAAGGGAGGGGCATCGCCGAATCTAACTTCCTTGTTTAGATAGTGTATGAATAGGCCTGACTAAATCCTTGTATGGCTTCCTCTATTTCTCTATAAAAAGAAATATGACCAAGAGTGCTTCGAATGTATATAGAACGGATTTCTTTTTTTCTATTTCCCACTATTAGATAGCGGGCATAAATCTCATGATAAGTCCCCAAAGATTCATATTGAACTTCAATCGGAACTTCTCTTGACCCAATGACGCGTTGATCTAGTTTCCATCGGAGCCACAAGGGACTGTCTAAACTGATTCGTTTCTGTCTATAAGCTCCCAGTGCATCATAGGAATTAGAAAAATGGGGTTCTTTATCTTTTGTATACTTATAATTATTATTATTGTAATTTACTTTTTGATTTGGATAGTTTCCGCAACTATTATATCTATTTGCACAAATACCCCGACGGTTTCCAATCGTTAATACATAAAGTCCGATAAGCATGTCTTGGGTCGGTACGCAAATAGGATCCCCAATAGCGGGAGATAGGAGATTCATATGAGAAAACATAAGTAAACGGGCTTCCGCCTGAGCTTCCAAGGATAAAGGTAGATGAACAGCCATTTGATCCCCATCAAAGTCCGCATTGAAACCCTTACACACTAATGGGTGTAAACAAATAGTACGCCCCTCCACTAAAGTAGGTTGGAAGGCCTGTATGCCTAATCTATGCAGGGTAGGTGCTCTATTCAACAGTACAGGATGTCCCCGCATAACTTCTTGAAGTATTTCCCATACAATGGGTTCCTTTTCCCAAATTTTCCTTTTAGCAATCCTGACATTAGAAGTAGCGCGTTTCGTGATTAAATCGCGAATTACAAATAGCTGAAAAAGCTTTATTGCTATCTCTAGAGGTAATCCACATTGATGTAATGAAAGCGAAGGACCCACAACAATGACAGAACGCCCCGAGTAATCGACCCGTTTTCCAAGCAGAGTCTCGCGAAACCTTCCCTCTTTACCTTCAATTACATCTGAAAGTGATTTGTATACTTTATTGTGACCATCCCTCGTTGGTTGCCCGCGGGACCCACTATCAAGAAGTGTATCCACGGCTTCTTGTACCAATTTTTCCTGGCACATTACTAAATCTGCTGGCGCTAATTCACTTCTTTTTAATAGATAGGCAAGGTTGTTGTTCCGACGAATAACTCTCTTATAAAGTTCATTAATATCCGAAGTCACTACTTTATCCCCAGACCTATAAACAATGGGTCTCAATTCGGGAGGAAGAACTGGTAATAAGCACAAAACCATCCATTCTGGTTCTACATTTGTTTGAATAAAATGTTTCGCCAATTGCATGCGTCTAATCAAAAAAACTTTTCTTATTCGTCTTTTTCTATCTTCCCATTCATCTCCACTATACCCCTCGTCTTCTAATTCCTTCCATTCGACCAAGGAATTCTCCATAATAATTCGCAAATCCAAATCTGCTAATTGTTCTCTAATAGCACCTGCTCCTGTCGCAATTTCCCGATTTCGAAATGTTGCAAAGCCTGGGGTAGAAAAAAAGGGAGAAATGCTGTGGTTACAGGATGCAATTTCATCTTCGAATAAACCTCGTAATCGTAAGAAAGTAGGTTTTTTAGCGCTGGGCCTAGCAAAAGAGAAATCGCCATATACTAGGCCCTCCAATTTCTTAAGGGGTTTATCTAAAAGGTTCGCGATATAACTAGGAAGACCTTTCAAATACCACACATGAGTCGCGGGACATGCGAGTTTGATGTATCCCATTTGATATCTTCGTATCCGAGAATCAACAAATTCTACCCCGCATTTTTGGCAAAATCTTTCCTCTTCGTTTTCAGCTCCGCTCGCTCGAGAATTTCCACAAGCACAAATTCCGCTTTTTATGGGTCCAAAGATTCTTTCGCAAAACAATCCATCTTTTTCTGGTTTATCGGTTTTATAATGAAAAGTGGAGGGCCTTGTGACTTCGCCAACGACTTCCCCATTAGGTAGGTTTTTGTTAGCCCAAGCCTTTATTTGTTGAGGGGAAACGAGTCCAATTTGAAGTTGTTGATGTTTATATTGGTCAATCATAAATAAGAAAAGAATTTATATTTATTCCGATCAAACTTCCTCCCTATTAACCTGGAAGTTCTTCTCAGATACAAGGAAATGATTCAGTTCTAGAGCCAAAGATCGTAGTTCTCGAACGAGCACTCGAAAAGATTCTGGAGGATACTCGTGATTAGGTACTCTTTTTCCCCAGATCGTAGCATTAAGTATTTCTTGGCGAGCTATAAGATGATCAGATTTATAAGTAAGTATCTCTTGTAAAATATGAGCAACACCAAATCCTTCTAAAGCCCAAACTTCCATTTCTCCTACTCGTTGTCCCCCTTGCTTGGCTCTTCCTCTAACGGGTTGTTGTGTAACAAGTGAGTAGGGCCCAGTAGAACGTCCATGGATTTTCTCATCAACTTGATGAATTAATTTTAAGATATAGGACTTCCCTATTAGAACAGGTTGTTCGAAGGGGTCTCCTGTTCTTCCATCAAATATTCTGCTTTTTCCCGGGTACTCGGGTTCAAATACCCATGGATTTTTTGTTTGTTTACTGGCTTCATATAATTCTGAAAACACAAGTTTTCTTGAAGCCTCTTGCTCATATCTCTCATCAAAGGGTGCTATTCTATAATGTTTCTTTAGCAGATCCCCGGCTAATCCGAGCGAGCTTTCAAATATTTGTCCCACATTCATTCGTGAGGGTACTCCTAAGGGATTGAAGACCATATCAACAGGTGTTCCATCTTGCAAATAGGGCATATCTTGCCTGGGCAAAATTTTGGAAATGATCCCCTTATTCCCGTGTCTTCCGGCTACTTTATCCCCAACTTTGATTTCGCGTTTCTGTAAAATATATACACGAACCATTATGTCTAGGGGGTCCCTCTGGATCCATTTCACATCGATAACGCGCCCTCTTCCACCTATAGGTAGTTTGAGAGAAGTTTCTTTTGAAGTGGATACCTCAAGGCCAAATATGGCCCGTAATAACCCAGCTTCCGCGATATACGACGATTCGCTCGCTATCTGAGGCGTTAATTTACCTACTAAAATATCGCCCGTTTCTACCCAGGATCCCAACCTAACAACTCCATTTCTGTCCAAATTGCGGAGTAAATGTTCTTCTAGATGTGGTATTTCTTTAGTAATTTTTTCAGCGGAGCCTTGGCTTGTCGTATCCGTCTGAATTTCATATTTTCGGATGTGAAAAGAAGTATAAATATCCTCATATACCAAACGTTCGCTAATTAGTACTGCGTCTTCAAAATTGTAACCTTCCCATGGCATATAAGCTACTAATACGTTTTTTCCTAAAGCAAGTTCCCCACCAACTGTAGCAGCTCCCTCCGCTAAAATTTGTCCTTTTTTAATGGATTTACCCCACAGAACCCGAGGTTTTTGGTGCATACAAGTATTTTTGTTAGAGCGCCGATGGGTAACTAAAGGAATACTTATAGTCTTCCCACTACTTGATAAAAGGATCTTGTGACTATCAGTAGAAATGATCTTTCCCTCGCGTTCGGCTATAACGGAAACCCTCGAATCTAGAGCTGTTTGGCGTTCCAATCCAGTTCCAACAATGCACTTCTCGGACCGAGAAAGCGGAACTGCTTGGCGCTGCATATTAGAACTCATTAAAGCCCGATTCGCATCATTATGCTCAATAAAAGGAATGAGAGAACCTCCAATAGAAAAATATTGGAAAGGAAAAATACTTCTAACATGAATCTGTTCCCATGCAATAGTCAGGAATTCTTGACGGTATCTAGCTGGAACAACCTGTTCTTCCTGAATACCCTGATTCAAGGACAAAGAATTTCCTGCTGCTATCATATAATATTCATCTCTATTTGGTGATAAATAAACCACCTGTCTCTCTTTTTTTTCTTTTGCTTTCTCAGATATTTCATAAAAGGGACTCTCTATGGACCCCCACCAGTGGTCAATTCTCGCATGAATAGCTAAGGATCCAGTAAGTCCAACATTGATTCCTTCGGACGTGTCAATTGGACAAATACGCCCATAGTGACTCGGATGAATATCTCGGCTCCGAAAACTTGCAGTTCTCCCCGTCAATCCTCCAGGACCCAAACAACTCACTTTTCGCCCATGAACAGTTTGTGTCAATGGATTGGTTTGATCAAAAACTTGAGATAAGGGGTATGTGCCAAAAAAGGTCTCATAAGTAGTTATTAATAAAATCGAAGTTGAAGTTGGAGTTACCAAAGTTTGTGGAGTCGGTTTCGATTGACGTATGAATACTCTACGGATAGTTTTTTGAACCGCATGTTGTAAACGACCAAGAGCCAGTCCGAATTGATCTTGTAACAGATCCGCAACCGAACGAATACGTTTATTTTTCAAGTGATTCATATCGTCATCGTCAAGTATACCCGTTCCAAATTTCATTCCAATCAAATGATCCGTAGCGGCCAATACATCTCGTGGTAACAAGAATGTATTGTTCTGAGGTATATCAAGATTCAGTCTCCGATTCATATTTCGTCGACCAATCCTTCCTAATTCACATTTTTGTTGAAAAAATTTCTTTTGTAATTCCTCACATAAGGACTCCGAAAATACCAGGTCCCCACCTACACAAGCAAATTGTTGATAAAACTCCAAAATAGCTTTTTCTTTTGACTCAATCCTCTTCTTCTCCTTAGCATTCGGGAAAGATAAGAAAATTTCAGGGTAGGAAACATTATCTAGAATTTCTTTTAGATTCGAACCCATAGCTGATGATAGAACTAGAATAGATATCTTTTGTTTTCTACTCACGCGAGCCCATATCCTTTCTTTTTTATCAATTGCTAATTCCGATCTTCCTCCCCAATCTGATATTATAGTCCCAGTGTAGATAGAAATTCCCTTATGGTCTAATTCCGAGCGGTAGTAAATACCAGGACTTAGCAATATTTGATTGATCACAATTCGGTATATTCCATTTATTATAAAGGTTCCTAAGGAATTCATTATAGGAATGTTTCCAATAGAAATGGTTTGCTTTTGCACATCGAAACCAAAAATTAATCTCGCAGATACATATAATTCGGAAGAATAGGTGAGTGATTCATACACAGCATCCCTTTCTTTTATCGAGGGTTCTAGCAATTGATATCCTTTCGCAAATAATTGAAATGCAATTTCGTGATCTGGATCTTTAATTGTTGGAAACTTCTCAAGTTCTTCTGCCAAGCCTTGATTAATGAACCTACAAAATCCCTCGAATTGGATCTGACTAAATCCGGGTATTGTGGACATTCCCTCATTTCCATTCCGGAGCATCTTAATCTTAAGTTTCCTGTTTATCGAAGAAAAATTCCATTATCAGCTCACTCTTCATCAATCCCTATGGATCGATCTAGCAATTATGGAATCCATATTCTGTTTACTGAATCACATGAAATTCTAGGGAACTCCACATACATATTTCATATATGTATTTCATACATATGAATGGAGACAATTTCGACGAAAGTTCGAATTTGCCAGGGGTACAAATCGAATGAAAATGAATTGATAAAACATTCCTAGAAAAAAATTCTGCCACTTACACTTTATGATACTAATCAGATTGGATGGCAAAGATTTCTCATTTTATCTCCTTTAAAGAATAAGAATTTGAGGGTTCTTTTTTGTTTCGTAGTAGTAGAATTGCTAGAAAATATAGGATTTCATTGTAGAATCCTAAAATAAAGTAAGTCCTTTTTTTAAGTACATGCCAATCTAGTTATCCACCTCTCCACATATCCCTGCTTTTATCGTAATTTCACTTGGGTGGGCCAAGATGGTCAGGTCATACTCTATATCAGACCAAATTTCTTTTTTTTATTCAAGATATTTAATGCAATGAAAAATTAAAGCACGATTCCCCATAGAGATATGTACATAAGGGGGATCCATGGATAATAATGCTGTTATGGATAATAATGCTGTTCGGACCTGTAGTTTACCTATACACGGATTAGGCATAAATCCATATCTATTTTATTATGCCATTAAAAGGAAGGGGGGAGAGAATACCGATTTAAGAGTCGTTCACTACTGCAATTCAAAAAAAAAAATAGAATTCTAGTTAATGGTTCCAATTTGTTCTGAATTTTGCAGCCTGTGACTGGAAATCCACTTTTTCTCTTTTTTCATCTCAATAGAAAGAAAAGGGAAGTTTTCTAGTGTTAGCAATGTTTGTTTTAAGATAGAATCCATCGAGGAGAATAATCGAAACTGGATTCAAAAAAAGCAGGAATAGATTTTTTGAAAAAGATTGGAAAAAAGTAAGTAGAATTAGATTCAAGATAAAAGAAAGGAGGTTTTAGTAAGAAAACCTGGATGAATACTTGCTCTTTTCTCTATTTTAGATCGGATTTTTTGGCGGCATGGCCAAGCGGTAAGGCAGGGGACTGCAAATCCTTTATCCCCAGTTCAAATCTGGGTGCCGCCTGATCAATAAAATACTTAGGCTTATAGTACTGATCGAACTCAACAAATTCGTACCCTGCATAAGTTGGGGCAAGAGAGTAACTAGGCCTGGCGATACTGGATTTTGAGAATCCATAGTTCTATCCTCAAACTAGGGTTTGTTTTGTCGGTAGTGGCCCAAACGGCTACCAATAAGGATGAGGTTGCGTTTCCTTATTCTTTTATTAATTTTAATTGATTCTTAATTGATTCGATTCGAGAATTCCAAATTACAAGGCTAAGATGTCAGAAATCTTGATATCCAAAGGGCCCCTAAGGGGCATTCTTTTTTTTTTTCAATCTAAGATTGAAGAAGGGACTCCACGAAGGAATATCAAGACTTCCTAATTATCATACATTTTATTTATCATACATCTTATGCTACCTACATACACTAAAGTAAGGGTTACTGATTCTGTCGAGAATCAGATTGAATAGGCTGATCAAAAATCAATTTCGGAGTTGTGGATAAAGTCTCCTCATTCTTTCATAGAATGATAGAAGGGCTGTAGGGTTTAGGTTAAAAATAAACATAGGCAAGGTAGGTATCCAATAAATATTTATCTATCCTAATTTTATGGTATATTCTGACGTCCTTTGCTTATAAAAAAAGGGTAACAAAAGGAAGAAAAAATCTTCCTATTCCCGCGTCTTCTATTCAGGACATCATCCCCGTACTCTTTTTTAAGGAAAAGGGCTATGTATCGTATTTATACTTAATGCTCTCCAATTCTACCAGAAATCCTATAAGAATTTGTTAGGAGTAAATTCCTTGAACTGATTCATCCATAGCGTTAGGGCAGAATCCCTTTTTGACTCTGTACCCTTGATTCCACTATGATTATTGATCAATAGTAGAATAATTCCTTCATAGAAATAGGAGACATAATTTACATGGATATAGTAAGTCTCGCTTGGGCTGCTTTAATGGTAGTCTTTACATTTTCTCTTTCACTAGTAGTATGGGGGAGGAGTGGACTCTAGGGATACTACTAATTGATTGAGTAGTCGAATTGTTGTATCAACTTTTTTCTTTAATTGATCGTTTTGCATTAATCATTTTGCCAAACTTTATTCTTTCTCTCTTTCTTTAGTTTTGTTTCACTCCTGTACCTGTAAGAAACTCTTGTAAGAAAGAGTCGTTCTATTCTACTATATAGAAATAGAAATAGAAAGAGCGATTACAGCAATTCCAAATTTCTACTAGAAGTGACGAATGGTTAAAAAAGTTCTATACATAAGAAAATTAGACTTTCTTACACGGAGCTATTCACAACATATCGCACACTTTCCATTTGTTTTATATTCTTTTCTTATTCTTAGAATAATTTTTATGCTCTTTTGAAGTATCTCGCCGCATGTTTAAGCATGAAAGATTCGCTGGTTTTTTCCTTTTACTTTTTTTCTTTTACTTTTTACTATAGTCTATTCTCATATTATTTTTCTCTCCCTCCATGGATTCTTTCGTGAAGAATTGTCTTCGATTTTTTTATTTTTACTTGATTGAAATTAAGTGGATGCAGTGAAAAAAGAAATTGAATTAGACTACTATTTCAATCTACTAATCTATTCTATGTAGATTCAAGATAATATAATAGAAAGACTCTAAAGTGTCGTAGAAAAAACTATATGTAGTTCTTTCTACCACACTTTATGATTCCAACCAGATCCTTTCATTTAAGACTTGGATTTTTATTTTATTTAATCCCTTTTTCATTTCTTCAATGATTAATTGGAATTCCAATTAATCATTTTGGCTGACTGTTTTTACATAAATAATAAGTAAAAAGGCAGTAGGAACTAGAATAAACAGTGCAGTAGCAATAAATGCGAGAATATTGACTTCCATAACCTCTTTATTTTTTTCACAATAACTCGGGATGTAATCCCATGGAGAGGAAAAAGGGGTATCCTGTAAATTCAAGGGGAGGACTTGCATTCTGATAATACTTAATCAATTCAATATTATGAATATCGGATCTATCAAATCAATTCATGGTTGAGAGTGGAATAGTATAACATAGGAAGATCCACTTTTTCTTTTCTATATCTATAACCCACGATCTTTCTTATCTTATCCAATTTCCCTTCCTTTTTCTTATAGTTATACATACAATTATGTATGTATGTATTATATGACCGACTTTCTATGGGTCACATAGACATCCAAATAAGCAGTAGAAGTAGAAGTGAGATGGAGAAAAGAGGGCTTAAATAAAAAAAAATCGAATATTTTAATTAATTTAGGAAAAAGGGCGTTTGCTTTGCTTGGTTTTTCTTTTATTTTATTAGGTTACTATCAATATCCACTTTTGGGGTCTAAAGATGAGAACAGATCCATAAAAAAGGAGTCCGCAAATGGAATGAAAATGAGATAGATTCTTTCCAATTAGTCATTGAACATACACAAACAAAGTTGGAACTACAAAATGGAGGGGGCCTGGTTTAATCCAAAAAGTAAAGTACTAATTATATTCAATTAAATTCACTGTCTATGTCTAAGAAAAAACGAATACGATTTATGTATGGATTTCGGTAAAATACCGGTACTCTATTCCATAAGATAAGAGTCGAATAGGAAGTTAAGATGAGGATGGTATCATCATAAGGATAGAGTAATATCCTAAATTATACTAATCCAAGTATGATATGTATGTCTTTCCTTATCAACCGGGAGTAGTGAAAAAAAAAAAATTCCTATAGGCCTCCCCTCCCTCTTTAATGAGAAATGCGAAATAAAAAAAGTGAAATAAGGGTGCCCCATAGGTATTTGATCTTCTCTCCTGCCCCCCCTTTTTCATGGAAAAAGGAAAGATGAATTTCTCCATTCATTGAACCCTAGTTCGGGACTGACGGGGCTCGAACCCGCAGCTTCCGCCTTGACAGGGCGGTGCTCTGACCAATTGAACTACAATCCCCGCGGGGTGTATGGCATACCTATTCTTAAATAGAACCATAAGAAGATTCGATTCGCCTGTCGTACTCTAAGAAATAGACGAATCATATACTACATACCCACATATCATATGTGGGTATAGTGAGAGTGACATAACTAGTATGTCGCGATTTTTTATCGCTAAAAATGGATGATAATCCACCTTTCATTTCAATAAGAAAAACTCTTTTGTTTGTAAAAAAGGAATGAGAGAGATATGGATTAGAAAGAAATTTCCCCCTTTCGCTTTATCCTTTATTTCTATGGATCAGACATTTTATTTTATGGAAGAAAAACAAATGGATCTAGTTCATATTCACGAAGCCCTAGATTTTTGGGCCGAGCTGGATTTGAACCAGCGTAGACATATCGTCAACGAATTTACAGTCCGTCCCCATTAACCGCTCGGGCATCGACCCAGGAAGAATTTATTCTAGGGTTTTTTAGAATCTATGATTAACCTCCTTTCATAATACTCCCTACCCCCAGGGGAAGTCGAATCCCCGCTGCCTCCTTGAAAGAGAGATGTCCTGAACCACTAGACGATAGGGGCATCACTTCACTAGACGATAGGGCCATATACAACCGCTCGTCATTATACTATAATGATAGTATGAGCAGTTTTTTGGAATTGTCAATATACTCGAAGAGTATAACTAGATCCAAAGCAAAGAGTCTTTCCTACTTTTCTGTTATGCTTTCATAGGATTTTTTTTAGTTGATGGTTAGGTTAATTCACGGATCATTCCCTACTTTTTAGGGAAATTCATTTAAAGGGTATAGAATAAGAATAGATTAATAAAAGGGATTCTAGATTAGTTCAGTACAGGTAGTGATTTGATTGATCTAACAGGAAAAAGAGTCCAATTTGATTTCTTTTTTGTAATTTCCACCCCGTGCTTTGTTTAGCGTTCAGACCAAAAATGCATGCATCCCACACTAAGTCATAAAATTCAAGAAAAAATAGAGAAATTTTCAAAAACAAAGAAAAAAAAGTGAATAAATAATAAATTTAGTAGAAAAGTACTTTATCGGATTCGAACCGATGACTTACGTCTTACCATGGCATTACTCTACCACCAAATAAAAAGCCCTTTATCGGATTTGAACCGATGACTTATGCCTTACCATGGCATTACTCTACCACTGAGTTAAAAGGGCTTTTTATTCAATTCAAAAATTAGCCACTTTGATTTCTCATTATGAGTCTACTGCATAATGTACATAATATATGTATATATAGAGATATATGTAGAGATTATATATGTATATATCGAGATATAGAAGTTTATTCATAGCGAGGTTCAAAATCTTGAGAGTTCAAAATCTTGAGAAAATCAAGAAAAATAAGAAAATCTTTCATATTTTCTCTTATCACTTGCACAAAGTAGAGGTTTTTTTCTTTTTTTATATAAAAAAATACATATAAAAAAATACGTGAAGAGAGAGTTGACACAATAAAAAATTCTTATTAGTATCCGATATACTTGAAGAGGGTAAGTTCATAGGTATGTAAACATGATCTCGGACGACTCACCAAACCAAAGCCCAGAAGTTCTATTTTTTAGAAGAGGAGAACAAATATGTATCAATTGTTGAATCGGATACAACAATGGGAAAAAAAAAAGGCCAAAGGGGCAATAAGAGCTGCTGTTAAAAAAACGGTAGACTTTGTTTTTTTTTTATCTTTAGGCTATTGACTTTTCACGTGCTCAGAACGTTCTGCAGAATTAGGGACTTTTTTCTTCTATTGGCTGATCTTATGATGAGAACTTTCTCCATTTATGTTTTATTTCCTCTAATTCTAATTGGGTAGGGTATAAAGGAATTCGCGCTCTTCATATACCCATATGGTTGGGTATTAATTTTCAGTGATATACTTCTTGTCTGTTTTGGTGAGAAATTGAAACTATTTTTAACAGGCATCTCTTAGAAAAACCTTCGAGTTCAAAACTTTTCAATTTTTCTTAAAAAGTTTTGGACGGATTTGTTGAAGCGATTTTTAACAGGTACCCCTTCCTTGGAAGGGGGGTACTTGAATATTCTCCAAGGATTCTGGTTGGTGCATTTTGAACAAACTATGTTGGAGTTTTAGCAACAATTTGCTTGTAAAAAGTGGGCAGTCGAATTTATACTGCAGAGTATAAAAATTATTCTACTGCCTGCCCAACAAAAAATAATAAACCATACCCTACATACCTAACTCCTCCTGGCTATGGGTTTTCTGTTTCCGAAGATTAGGAAAAAAGGAGGATTCTGGAACCCTAAAGGTTCGATGGTATATGGATATGGAAAATATAAGATTCCCGATCCTAGCGGGAAAAGGAAGGGAACAGATACCCAATATGATTCTTGGGAGGAACATTTGGTAATGGTCTTGGTCCTCTATGCTCTTTTTTATGTGTTCTTAGTTCTATTCATCTTCTTTGATTCTTTTAAACAAGAATCTAATAAACTAGAATTGAGTGGAAAAGAGGAGAAGAAATTGGTAAATGGAGAGGATCGACTAACCAGAGACATTTAGGATCTTCTTTACATCAGGTAAATCCGTCGGGTCCTGTCCGCTTCTCCGTTTAAGTTACGACTCTTTGTTTCTTGCTTCTCTCAAGCCATAGGGAAAGTCTATGATGAATTTTTAAAATGCATCTCACTCTTTCTCTACGGCTCGGACTTCATGATAAGTGGGGGAAGAAAGAAAACATCTTCCCCAATTTCTTTGTTCAGAATTGAACAAAAAAGAAAAGGAAGAAAGGGATTTATGGGGGCAGTGCTGCTCCCTATATCTCCTAGTGTATATTGTAGGAATAATCAAACTATTCCTTAGAGCAGTCTGGCACACTTACGTCCTCGCAAAACAAATAATGATCATTGTAGTCGTAACCGTAGAATACGACCCTAATCGAAATGCATACATTTGTCTCATACACTATGGGGATGGTGAGAAGAGATATATTTTACATCCCAGAGGGGCTATCTAAACCCTAAAGCTAAAGTAAAGGCCCGCGATCGAAGTACCAACAGCTCACTGTCATGAACCTTCTCCATTTGATTCAATAAGGGGGAATTAGCCTCCTTCTCGAATGGCTACCCTTGACAAAGGGTAGCGTTGGTATCATAATCTACATGTAGCGGGTATAGTTTAGTGGTAAAAGTGTGATTCGTTCTATTAATAACTGAATTTGAAATGATATACTTAAGGCGTCCTTAAGTTTTTTATATTCCGATGAAAACTTTAGTTCTTATAAAGGATTTAATCCTTTTCCTCTCAATAGCATATTGAGGAAGAATATACATTCTCGCGATTTGTACCCAAAAACTAATTGAAATTGCATCCAAAATACAAATTGGATTATGAGTACAGAGTCGCGAAGCATAATTTTGCATTGGATTAAGTATTCCAATTTTTTAAATATGAGTAAAGGATCTATGGATGAAGATACAAAAAAGTTTATTTCCAATCGTAACTAAATCTTCTTTTGTTAAAAAAGGAAATGGAAGCCAAATAGCTAAAAAACGGTAGTTTTGGTTTACTAGAACCATCAGCATATTGTTTCAGCTCGGTGGAAACCTAATTCTTTTCCTCAGGATCTCTTGAATGAAATTAGGGAACGAAGTAAGTAGATTAGATAGATTTAGTAGAATTTCTATCTCCTACTCTATAGGGATCATCTAGAAAGCGGAGAGCTTTGGTTCCATTCAGATAGAAAAGCTGACATAGATGTTAAGTGGTGAGAATATCCATAAAGGAGCCGAATGAAATCCAAATTTCATGTTCGGTTTTGAATTAGAGACGTTAAAACTAATCAACCAACGTCGACTATAACCCCTAGCCTTCCAAGCTAACGATGCGGGTTCGATTCCCGCTACCCGCTCCATTCTGTATAAAAGGACTATTCTATTTGTCTAGACATGGTAGAGTCCTGTATTCAACCTTTTTCGTCCACCAGTTTCCGTCCCTCCAGAGCGGAGTAGAGCAGTTTGGTAGCTCACGAGGCTCATAACCTTGAGGTCACGGGTTCGATTCCCGTCTCCGCACTTAGCAGTCTGTATAAAAGGACTATTCTATTTGTATAGATATGGTAGAGGGCTGGGCGGTATCCAACCCTTTTTTATTCATTAGTTCCCGGCCCTAAAGGGCCAAATGGAGCAGTTTGCGAAGTCACTTGCCCCTACAAGAAGAACTCTCAAGGCTCCTTCCTACCCTGCAGAAAAGAAAAAAGAAATGAAAGAAAGGCACAGTCTACCTCCCTTCCCTTTAAAAGCAGTTTGCCAGTTGTTTGTCTCGGTGAATCCCCAATTTAGGGAGCCCTGTTGGCGAGTTCGATTCCCGCCTCCGGAGCCCCTTTTTTTTGAGTGGGGTGCAAAAGAAGGGTAAGATAGTAAGGGATACGGTACTAGACTAACACCTACTTAATTTAATATAAGTAGTTAAGTAGTCAACTAGACTAAATTTTTTATCATAGTACCTTACTAAATTAAGCTGGCGAGCGGCGGGAATCGAACCCGTATCTTCTCCTTGGCAAGGAGATGTTTTACCATTGAACTACGCTCGCTACGGGATATATTTTATAGGGTATATCCGCCTGGGTCGACCGTCTATGTCTGGGTCGACCGTTTCATTTTCTATTATATTAGAGTTTTCTTTTTTTTAATTGTCTGTCAATCAATATTCTAATGGCAATGGAATTTCATAATAATGAAAGAGAAGAGGTAGCAATTCGGAACGCAAATTGCATTTTAATGCGTCTCACAATTCCAATTTTTTCGAAGAAATGGCCTTTTTATTTATTTTGTATCGGGCTACTAAATACTAAACAAATTTAAGAAATGAGAGAATTCAGAATAGCTACCAGAAAGACTAGTCCAATCCATAATGATGTACCGGAAAATACAACGTTTTTATTATTTGACCAACCATCAGGAGAAGCAAATACAAGGGGTACACTAATTACTAACACTGAGGAAGTCACAATTAATGCAAAAACAGCTAATTGGAAAG